CGGTCGCGAGGTCTGACTGAATAGTAAGTATGAATCATAGTTCAAATATTTCTTTTCTTGATCTATTCTACAATATTCATATTCCGTGCTCCAGATACTAGAATAAATATCCGACGAGGTAGAATCATCTTAATAGAGATGACAGACTATTCTCTGTATTATCAATAGGATCAATTATAACAAGTCACACACTCATATTCCGGAAATACCGAAACAAAAAAATTCCACGGTCGAACTACCAGAATGAGAAATCTGAGTTTTAAGTGCGTTTTTCTTTTTTTATTGAAAAACTAGAACTAGGACTTTATAGTCCTTAGGAACCTAATTCATTGAAATTCCATCCAATAAAACGGATGAATTATAAATTTCCAAAATGATAGATAAAAATATCGCAAACAGAGCCATTGCGACCCCCATAAGTGGTGTAGTCCCCCAGCCCGGAGCTACTTTACCATATTCCGAATTCAATGGTTTCAATAAACTTCCTATATTAGTTTGTCTTGGCCTAGATTTAGAACTATCCTCAACGGTTTGTGTAGCCATAAATCTTATTTAATGATTGGTTAAGATCTGTTGACTTTGTATACCATTTGGTTGTAGTTGTAAATAAACGATCTTATCGTAGATCCATTGTGATCCTTAAATTATCTAGAAATGGAAACAGCAACCCTAGTCGCCATCTTCATATCTGGTTTACTTGTAAGCTTTACTGGGTACGCCTTATATACCGCTTTTGGGCAACCCTCTCAACAATTAAGAGATCCATTTGAAGAACACGGGGACTAATTGAAGTAATGAGCCTACCAATGGTAGGCTCGTTACTTCAAATTAAGATGATCAAAAATTATTTTTTAGTCGGAACCTTAGGTGGTTCTCGAAAAAAGATAGCGAAAAAAATTATCCCTAAAGTCGAGACTAAGAGAAATGTATAAACCAATGCTTCCATAGATTTGATCGTGGTTTACAATTATAGCTTCCACACCTATTCATTTTGGATCATTTACTATAGTAAAGAAAGGGAAAGAATTAAAGATGGCGATTCAATCAAGTCACGATTTTTCTGATACCTTATGTCATCAAAATGTCATCAAATAAAAAAAGTGGAAACGAAAGATATCAGAGTAATATTCTATCAGACTACTTGTCTTCTTGTAGTTGGATCTCCAAGCTTTTGGAATGTTCCAAATTCCACTTGAGAATCCAAATCTGGATCAATACCAGCAAAAACATCTCTGAACAAGGTTCTAGCGCCATGCCAAATGTGTCCGAAAAAGAAGAGCAAAGCAAATGTGGCATGCCCAAAAGTGAACCAACCCCTTGGACTGCTCCGAAAAACACCATCGGATTTCAAAGTAGCTCGGTCTAATTCAAAAATTTCACCCAGTTGGGCGCGTCTAGCATATTTTTTCACAGTAGCAGGATCACTATAACTGACTCCATTGAGTTCGCCACCATAGAACTCGACAGTTACACCCACTTGTTCGACACTATACTTGGATTCTGCCCTTCTAAAAGGAACATCGGCTCTCACAATTCCGTCTCCGTCTACCAAAACTACGGGGAATGTTTCAAAAAAAGTGGGCATACGACGTACAAAAAGCTCGCGGCCTTCTTTATCTCTAAAGATGGGGTGTCCTAACCATCCAACAGCTATTCCATCCCCGCTGTCCATTGAGCCGGCTCTGAATAATCCCCCTTTTGCCGGATTATTACCAATGTAATCATAAAAAGCTAATTTTTCGGGGATTTTAGACCAAGCTTCCGAAAAACTCAGATTTTCAGCTAGTCCTGTGCTAACTCTTCGATATATTTCTTGCTGGAAGTATCCCTGATCCCACTGATAACGAGTGGGGCCAAATAATTCGATTGGGGTAGTTGCTGAACCATACCACATAGTTCCAGCAACAACGAAAGCTGCGAAAAAAACAGCAGCGATACTGCTGGAAAGTACAGTTTCAATATTGCCCATACGTAATCCTTTGTATAGACGTTGAGGCGGACGGACACTAAGATGAAATAAACCCGCTAATATGCCCAATGTACCCGCTGCAATATGATGAGAGGCTATTCCTCCCGAAACAAAAGGATCAAAACCTTCTGCGCCCCACGCTGGATTTACAGATTGTACTTTTCCAGTTAGCCCATAAGGATCGGACACCCATATTCCAGGACCATACAAGCCTGTTACATGAAATGCGCCAAAGCCAAAGCAAGCCAACCCTGAGAGAAATAAATGAATTCCAAAGATCTTGGGCAAATCCAAAGAAGGTTTTCCGGTACGTTCATCAGAGAATATTTCTAGATCCCAATACACCCAATGCCAGATAGCTGCCAAGAAGCACAAGCCAGAAAACACAATATGTGCCCCTGCCACACCTTCGTAACTCCAAATACCCGGATTCGGTATAGTTCCTCCTGAAATACTCCACCCACCCCATGAATTGGTTATTCCTAAACGAGTCATAAAGGGTATAACGAACATACCCTGTCTCCACATTGGATCAAGAACCGGGTCAGAAGGATCAAAAACTGCTAATTCGTATAGAGCCATCGAGCCGGCCCAACCAGAAACTAGAGCTGTATGCATTATATGGACAGAAAGTAACCGACCGGGATCATTCAATACGACAGTATGAACACGATACCAAGGTAAACCCATGGAAATACCCCTTTTTTATCAAATATCAAAGAAAAATGGACACTATGTAACTTTATCGCATTGGAAAAGACTATACTATGTTATGTACCTAACCTTTTCAATAGATTTTGTATGAGAAAGGGTTAAGATTTATTTCGTTCCATTGAAAATAACGGAACAATTTTGTTCGTAAGAACAAAGAGAAGCAGATCTATTCTATACTCGATAAGTACCAATACGCAATGGGGGTTGGGCCCCCTTTTTTTTGTAGAATGAATGCGTAGATACTTGTTTATCATTCAAATGATCGACTCGCTCGTGAAAATTCTTTATTCATTCTGTCTTCTTCCGGAAATATTCACCCAATCCATGTATCCAATTTATGTTTAAAATAGAATAAACATAAAAAAATGAAGACAATAAATTCATTGGTACGTTTCCATATTAAAGTGAAGTATAGTACTTAACTTTTTTCTTTAATTTAATGCCCGTTGGTGTTCCAAAAGTACCTTTTCGGAATCCTGGAGAGGAAGACGCAGTTTGGGTTGACGTATAGTGCGGCTTGTCAGATATATTAGGTCATATGGGGTTTACCCGTTGTCTCCACCGATCGGGATATCCCCCGTTTCGCCCAAGAAATATTGATTGAACCATCAATTATTCGGAGCGTGAAGTGCAATTAGATCAATTTATATTGGGGATCAATATTATTAAGAATTTATGGTTAACTTGTAACGATAAAATAAAGTATCCAGGCTCCGTTCAGAAAATATCAAATTGGTAATATATATGATTACTATTTGTATCATAAACATTCTTTATTTATATTTAATTTATGCTTTCTATATATTATTAGGAGTGATCTCAAATTGCCATTCAATAGCATGGAATAATTTGAGGGAAAGCATGAAATGAAACATAAAAAAAAAAAAAAAAAAAGAAGCGGTACTGAGATAATTTGCCCTATATGTGCAAATAGAATTTGGACAAATCTTTACCCGGAGTAGAACACGAACCTAAAAAAATTGAAAGGGCCTATTCAAGAACAAGAAAATGCCATCGTGATTTGAATTTCGATGAAATAATACATCAATGAGAGGTTAGTTTAATAAGTTCAATAATTTTTTTGATAAGGAAGAGAAAGGGAACCAAAACTCATGTTTTTGAAAAATCGAAGAAAAGCCCTTCTTTAGAAAAAGAAAAACCTGTTACAAAAAATAAATGAAGACTAGAATTGATACATTGATTGATTTTTTTTTTTTCGCAATTTTTTGAACCGTATGCATCCAAAGGTGCACGTATGGTTCCTAAGGGATACAATTTTGTCCTAATCAACCGACTTCATCGAGAAAGATTACTTTTTTTAGGCCAAGAAGTTGATAGCGAGATCTCCAATCAACTTGTGGGTCTCATGGTATATCTCAGTATAGAAGATAATACTAGGGATTTTTATTTGTTTATAAACTCCCCCGGCGGATGGGTAATACCAGGAATAGCCATTTATGATACTATGCAATTTGTGCCACCCGATGTACATACAATATGCATGGGATTAGCTGCTTCAATGGGATCTTTCATTCTGGTTGGAGGAGAAATTACCAAACGTCTAGCATTCCCTCACGCTTGGCGCCAATGAGTTAAAAAAAAAAAAAAAAAAAGACTATGCCTTCGCCATATCGAATATAAATAATCGAATTAGGAAAAATTAAGTAATAATAGCATGGCACTTTGAGTTCGATATGAACAAACCATTATTGTTTTTTATAACCTGAGATTTTGTATCGAGATAGTAGTATGAAATAACCTTTATTTGCGATTTTATCTTATGTGTCGGGAGGACATTTTAGCGTCACAAATCATTTTTTCCTTATTTGATCATATCAGAAAGACACTTTGGGATTGCCAAATCACAAACTAGATAAATATATAAATATCTAATATAAAGCAACAGAACCATCATAGTATTTTTTTACTCTTATGATAAAGAAGGATGGCAAATGGATTATTCAACGATCTGGCTGGATCGGATAGATTCTATTTCTTTCCCTCTTCTCTGGAGGAGGGGGTTAGTAAATTCCATTGCAGAGCCGTATGCAATGCACAAAAGGTGCCTGTACGGTTGTTCTATTCTATTTTTTTCTTCTTTTTTTATCCCTTTAATTTAAATCCCATCATGCGAGATAGAAGAACCATTCATGATGTTATCTCAATATCATCAGGGTTATGATTCACCAACCTGCTAGTTCTTTTTATGAGGCACAGGCAGGAGAATTTATCCTGGAAGCGGAAGAACTCCTGAAACTTCGCGAAAACCTCACAAAAGTTTATGTACAAAGAACAGGCAACCCTTTGTGGGTTATATCCGAAGACATGGAACGAGATGTTTTTATGTCGGCAACAGAAGCCCAAGCCCATGGCATTGTTGATCTTGTAGCGGTTGAAAATGAAAATACTTCGGATTTCGTATAAATCCATGATTCCGTTTTATTTTCAACCATAATTCGAATTTTACACGATTTGATATCTTATATTGAAATTGAATCGAAATAATTAATAATCATCAATCAAAAATCAGGTTAAGATCGATCTAAACCAACCCATTCTATAATATAATTTTATATATCCGACATGCCAACTATTAAACAACTTATTAGAAACACAAGACAGCCAATAAAAAATGTCACGAAATCCCCCGCTCTTCGAGGATGTCCTCAGCGTCGAGGAACATGTACTAGGGTGTATGTGCGACTCGTTCAGATCATGAGCTCGAGCAAATGAGACAATTTTTCCAGTATCAATGATTAATACCAATGAATAGATAGAGTAAAAGAACGCTATTTACTATCTAAAATGGGGATATATTATATACCCTTATTGTTTCTTGTATATTGTGTATGGAATTTATGGTTTTCATTGGTGCAAATCCAACCACCTCAATTTGAGATGAGAAGCAATTCTCCATTGGTAGCAAATGGTTATCCATTAAGCGGAGGAAATGGTATTATAAGGATAAGAAACAAAAAGGTTATGCCCATATTCTTGAAAGAACGGACTAACAGGGTCAGCTACCTAGCCAACTTTCATAATTAAATGCCGTTACTGTATGGATAGCTCTTACTGTGAAAAAGGCCTATTACTGTATAATTAATGGGTAGAGCCCAAGAATGTTAACTATACAAGTTAACAATACCATTTGATTAAATGAGAGATGAGGCTCCGGCGCATAGAGAGGGCCTCACCGTTTAAGAAGTAACCATAGAAACGAAGGAACCCACTATTTTTTTTATAGTATTTGGTAGAATTTCTTAGTTCCAGGTGAACCAAATGTCTGGCCTGGAAAGAATAAAACTAAAAAATAGTGGTTGGGAAGGTCATAGTAGCAAAAGCCATTGGAATTTATATTTTATATATCGGAATAATCCGTTTTGTTATTAACCGACCGGGGGGGACAAATAATGACTGAAAGAAGAGAATTCAATTAGTTATTCATTAAAGTTTAATTTGATTCAATGACCAGAGTTAAACGAGGGTATACAGCTCGGAGACGTCGAACAAAAATTCGTGTATTTGCATCAACTTTTAGAGGGGCTCATTCAAGACTTACGCGAACAATTACTCAACATAAAATGAGAGCTTTGGTTTCCTCTCATCGAGATAGGGGCAGGCAAAAGAGAAATTTTCGTCGTTTGTGGATCACTCGGATAAATGCAGTAACTCGCGAGAATAAAGTATTCTATAGTTATAGTCGATTAATACACAATCTGTACAAGGGGCAATTGCTTCTTAATCGTAAAATACTTGCGCAAATAGCTATATCAAATAAGAATTGTCTTTACATGATTTCCAATAAGATCATAAAATAAAGGAAACTATAAAGTAATATACAGGAATGATTGAACAAGAATTCCCCGGAGAATGAACTCCGGGAAGATAGAATAAACTAAATTGAGATAAAATTAAGATAAGAAAAGTAGTAGGAATGAACAAACATGCTTCAATAAAAAAAATTGCTTATCCCCCTTATTTTTGTTTCTTATAAGACAAGAATTAAACCTGGATTCTGGGTCTTTTCGAGCAAAACATCCAATCCATTTGAGCTTGAATTCCAATTGGAGTTTTGAGTCAATTGAGGAATATGCCTATTTATTTCTGGCTCTAGGACCCACAGTTCTAGGGATCGACTCGGTTCTCTCAAGTTGTTTCTCATTATTAAGAAAAGGTAACGAAGATAAAATACGAGCTTGTTTTATAGCAATAGTAATTAATCGTTGTTGTTTCAAGGTCAATTTATTTATCCGTCTAGATAATATTTTTCCTTGTTCACTAATAAATCGACTAATTAAACTCATGTTTCTATAATCAATTCGATCCCCCGAGACAATTGGGGGCAAACGCCGACGAAAAGAGAGCTTGGATTTACGAAAAGGTTGCTTAGATTTATCCATGGTTTATTCCTTATTTCTAAAATTCTATTTCTTTATTAATTTAAGATCTGGCCAAAGTGGGGTTTGATTTGTATAATTTATAATTTTAATATAATTTGTATTATATTATGATTATGTTATATGTTCTTCCTCTTTCTGCTCTTTGAGTTGGAATGGAAAGATTGCACATATGTTCCGTTCGATCTATTTCTTTATTTCCCCATGAATCGTATGCCTGTGACAATAACGACAAAATTTTCTCAATTCTAATCGACTGGGTGTATTGTGTCGATTCTTTTGAGTAATATATCTAGAAATACCCGGCGATTCTTTATTGACACCATTTCGGGCACAACAACAAGTACATTCCAAAATAATTATGACCCTTACATCTTTACCCTTGGCCATGAACCCCCTTTGGATCGACTTAACTTTTCTATTTTCGATCTGAAAATAAAAAGAACAAAAAATTAATAGAAGTTACTAATTTGAAATTAATTTTCAAAAGATTTCATTGTAATTAATATTAATTAATTCAATTAATTTAAGAGTAATAATGAAAATTAAATGGATTGAATATATATATTTTTTTTATTTAATTTTATTTAAATATCAATTATATATTATAATATTATATATAATTTTAAGTAATACAATTTTTTCTAACTATCAATTATTCCTATACTAATACCAATATTTCAGTTATGTATCTTCTTTACTGTGTTATGATTTCGTGGAGCCTCTCCTAGACTGGACCCGCATTTCTATTTATGTTTTTCCAAATCTAATTTTATTAGATCAACTTTTTGCTTGGGTTTAATACATTTATTTTTGATTTTTTAATCACGTCACATAGAATTAAATCTCTAATTTTTTTATTTTTTGCATATCAATAACTAGAATCAAAAAAAAGGAAATGACAAGGCGTCTGGGAATAAACGATTAATCTCTATCAATAGACCCGCTAAAGACCCAAACCATAGAGTACTTAGCACAGGTGCCGTGGAGAGATATGTTTTTATATCTCGCATTGAAAATCCTCCTTTTTATTGTTTATTGTAAAACTATAGACATAGATTATATATATGAGCAGATGTCGTAGTTCAAGATCATTTGTATTTATTTTTATGCAGAATTCCTAACTAAAATGGATATGTACAATGAACGAGTCAATGTTCTTGTCCTTAAAAAAAAAAGCCTGAGTGTTATCGATTAATATTAATTTTTTATGCGTTTAGGTTTTAGATGTATATAATATAAATACAATATTTTAATATAAAAAATAAAGTATAAAATCAAGAAGAAAATATAAATGTGGAAAACAAGACAAGGATTTTGTACAATGACATTGTAAAACAATTTTTAAAAGGGATGTAGCGCAGCTTGGTAGCGCGTTTGTTTTGGGTACAAAATGTCACGGGTTCAAATCCTGTCATCCCTACCTATTACTTCTACTAATGGGCAGTAACGGGAGATTACTCGAGATTGATTAAATTTTAAAATTGGCTATATAATCTTTAATTTTTGCATAGTATACTAGGTGTTTGCAAGATATTTTTAGGTACATAGAATTTTTTTTTTACAGTCGTATCCCCTGTAATAAGAAAGCGCTCTTAGTTCAGTTCGGTAGAACGCGGGTCTCCAAAACCCGATGTCGTAGGTTCAAATCCTACAGAGCGTGATGTTATGTCGAATCACATACAATAAAATAACTTAATAAACTTAAATTTGACCTCCTTTCAAGGAAAGGAGTAGGAGGTCAATCAAAAAATATATTATTCAATCAAAGGTCCAATTGATCACCACGTCTGTATTGTAAATATGCAGTTACGAATAATCCTGCCAAAGTAATAGGAATTAGACCTAAAACGATTCCAAATAAAAAAACTTCAATCATTTCTATTTTTTGTTTGAGAGAATAAAAAGAGAGGTAAGATCTATCCCTAAATATTAATCTGAATTGTTCGCGAATCTCAATAACCGAGAATTGGCAATTCCCGCGCCCGCGGGACTATGGAAGATCTGGCATTTAAGAGAAATACTTATTTTTATAAATTGTTCATTCAATTTATTTCAAATAAGTCGTATCTTGTTCAAACCAATCAATAGAGCTGAGGTTATAGTTGAAACAGCTAATAGAAAACCGAAATAACTAGTTATAGTAGACATGAAAGGGCTAAATTAGATATGTTCTTTTACTACATATGTTGATAAAACACTTACCTAAGTTTCAATTTTCCCAGATACGACAGTAAGAAAAACTATTGACAGTAGACAATATTAACTTAGTTCCATCTTAATTGATCAGTCATTATAGATAGCACTAAAAAAGATAGAATTACATAGTAGAAAAAATCGATTGCTCTGATGTGACATCAACCGGTCATGTGATTCCAAATCAACAGATTCATTGTGCAATTCGTGAGTTGAGTGAAAGTAATAAAAACTCTATCGTATAACTCAAAAAAAAAAAAAAAAAAATTCAGTCATTTTTGAAAAAAAAAAAAGAATAATTGGATTTTAAAATAATTTCAATTTGAATCATTTTTTTTTTTTTTTTTTTTCAATAGGATTTAACCCACTTTCTTTTCGATCGGACGGCCCAGGCCCGATACCTCCTTTTTTTTTTTTTTCATTTCGGGTCCAACTCGATTTGAAGATGAGCAACTCCCAGTATCTTTTTAGCTTCTACACTACTGTCTTTCCATATCATAGAGTTCTATCTTTGTAGTTCAGTCAAAAAATAACCTTGCTTTGGCAACAACGGTTGTTGCATCACCAATATTCTGTATATTGATTGTTCTAACTATTTTCGGTTTTTTCATCAAACACACTATCATATCATAATCTATGTTATTATTTATTGTATTATGTATTGTATAACCAACTAAGCTAAGTAAATGAAAGTATTCTAAACAAAAAAATCTTTAACCATAAA